AAATTAGAATAAATAATAAAGGTCCGATCCCTAGAGTTAAGGATGCAATAAGAGTTAATGGACTTAATAAAGGGAATATTGAAGATTGAGGTAAAATAATGAGAGACTTGGAATTCTTCAAGATGCCCACAAATATAAGATTTAAGTAGTAGAATAAATTTAAAAGTGACCCTAGAAGGATAACTAGAGTGAATAAAGGAGAGAGTAGGGATAGGTTTTCAAGGACTAACCATTTAGGGAAAAATCCCAATAAAGGGGGGATACCTCCTAAAGAAAGAAGTAAGAGGCTAAGGGATAAGAGAAGTATTTTAGGAGATGAAAAAATACTGTTGATTGAGTTTGTCAGAGATAATGATGAGACTCAAAAAATGAATATAAGGGGCACTGAAATAATAATGTAGGATAAGAGGTAAATAAATCTGGAGGAGTATGAAATGAATCTAGCGGCTAGCATTCAGGTTATATGCCCAATAGAAGAATAAGCCAATAGAGGGCGAAGCTGAGTTTGATTTATCCCCCCAATCCCACCAATTAAGGCTGCTATTGATAGTATTAAAATAGTGAAAAAAGAAAAGGAGGAATTTAGTAAATAGAAAATTAAAAGAGTAGGGATAAGTTTTTGTCAAGTGGTAAGAAGAATACATATTGGTCAAGAAATTAATGATATAACTGAGGGGAATCAAAAATGGCAAGGGGGTATCCCTAGCTTAGTGAGTAATCCTGTAATTATAAGTGTTTTAATTAAAGCTGGGTCAAGTGAAACTTGATCCTTAAGATAAAAAGATAGTGCTCTTAAAAGAATTAGGCCAGATCCTAAGGCTTGAGCTAAAAAATATTTTATCGCAGCTTCACTTTCTTGATTTAAGTCTGAAAACGTAAGAAGAGGGATAAAGGATAAAAGGTTTAATTCTAATCCTATTCATACAAAAATTCAATGGTTGCCTCTTAATGATATTATAGAGCCAAGGACTAAAGTGAGGGAGAATAGAGAAATAAATGGAAAAGAAGACATTTGAGAAAGAAAGGAGTCGAACCTCTCTAAATAGAGTTAGAAGCTCTATTGTATTCCGACTTACTCAGTTAATTAGGAAGTCCAGTCTAGGGATCCTTCATGTCATTCATGTAAAAGTCCTAGGATTAAGATCAAAAAAAATAGTAAAAGAGTAAAAATCTCATTTGGTGAAGAAATAGAGTTTAAAAGAATAGGGGCAGGTATTAAAAGAACAATTTCAATATCGAAAACAAGAAAGATGACAGCTAAAAGGAAAAATCGTAAAGAAAAAGGGATACGAGCTGTGTTTTTGGGGTCGAAGCCACATTCAAAAGGAGAGCATTTTTCGCGATCCTCAGAAGAACGAAAAGAGATAATTAAAGCGATGGAGAGAACAACTATAGGTAGAATTAAGGCAATAGAAAGGGATAATAAAGATAGAAGCATTCCTTCAAAAATAATTGAATATTTTCTTTAGTTTAAAAGACTAACGCTAAGAGTACAGCTCTTTGAAGAGGCGCAGGGGTTTAATACCCGTAATTAACGTCATCAGAGTTATCCGTTCAAGCCCGGCGCAGCACCTAAATCAATATAAAAGAGATAGGAGTGAGAATCATTAAAGTGCCGAGAGAAAAAGGAAGAAATGATTTTCATGTAAGGTTTATTAAACGATCATATCGTATGCGAGGAAAAGAAGCACGGATTCACAAAAATAAGAATGAAAGAAATGTAGTTTTAAGTAATAAAAATAAATTGTTTAGAAATGGAGCTTGGATAGACCCTATAAAAAAAATAGCTGAGAGAAGGCTTATCATAAGAATATTGGTATACTCAGCTATAAAGATAAGAGCAAATGAACCTCTTCTATATTCAGTATTGAATCCGGATACTAGTTCCGACTCGCCTTCCGCAAAATCGAAAGGAGTACGATTTGTCTCTGCTAAGGTAGTAGTAAATCATGTTGAGAATAATGGGATTAAAAGGAAAAAAATTCAAGAAGATTGATTAAGGTTGATGAAGGCAACATCAAATGAGCAAATCAGGATTAAGGGACTAAGTAAGATGAGGGCTATTCTTACTTCATAGGAGATAGTTTGAGCAACTCTACGAAGAGCGCCTAACAAAGAATATTTAGAATTAGAAGACCAACCAGCTGCTAAAGTAGTATAAACATTAAGGCTAGAAACACATAAAAAAAATATAGTCCCAAAGATAAAATAATGAGTTGGGAATGAGGAAGGGTAAAGTATTCATACAGTTAAGGCGAGAAATAATGATAAAATAGGAGCTGCAAGGAAGGGTAAAAAATTTGAAAGAGAAGGTTTGGCTTGTTCTTTAGCTAGAAGTTTTAGAGCGTCAGCAAAAGGCTGGGGGACTCCTGAGATACCTACTTTATTAGGGCCTTTACGAAGTTGAGCGTAACCTAAAATTTTCCGTTCAAGAAGAGTAAAAAAAGCTATGCCTAAGAGGGCTATAACGAAAGAAATTAAAATATTAATAAAAGGAATAAAAGTCATAAGTCTCTAAAGGAGTCGAACCTCTTTTTATGACTTTCAAAATCATGTGTTTCCAAAACAAAAGACTCGAGTTTATATATAATAGATTTTTAATTCTAGAAATTAATAATAAAAATCTCCGAAAGTTTTCCGAAAACCATGCAAAAACCATGTTTTTGGGGGGTGTTTTGACTATAAAACAGTATCGGGCATGAATTTTTAAGCTTCATTAGGGAAAAAAGGACAAACTAAAAAAAACAAAATTTTTGTGCACCTATGTTTCTAGGCACAAAAAACGGCGGTTTATCCTCTAACTCCCTAGAAAACTGTGAAATTTAACATGAAATTTACCCCCCTCTTCCGACATGTGACATTTAAGGGCTCAATATATATATATATATATATATATATATATATATATATATATATATATATATATATATATATATATATATATATATATATATATATATATATATATATATATATATATATATATATATATATATATATATATATATATATATATATATATATATATATATATATATATATATATATATATATATATATATATATATATATATATATATATATATATATATATATATATATATATATATATATATATATATATATATATATATATATATATATATATATATATATATATATATATATATATATATATATATATATATATATATATATATATATATATATATATATATATATATATATATATATATATATATATATATATATATATATATATATATATATATATATATATATATATATATATATATATATATATATATATATATATATATATATATATATATATATATATATATATATATATATATATATATATATATATATATATATATATATATATATATATATATATATATATATATATATATATATATATATATATATATATATATATATATATATATATATATATATATATATATATAATAAATATAAATATAAATATGATGAGAAAAGTTTGTTATCTGAGCCAAAGCCCACTTTCCACATGCAAAGCGGAAGTTCTATTTAAACTAAGGTAACAGGGTAGACAGTGAGAAATACTTCTCATGGGCTGAGCCTAAATCAGGTGCATTTATCTGCCAACTATCTAGTGTAAAAGAAGATTAATTAAAGTGAATGGGTTATTGGATGTCGATTAAAATCAATGATATTGAAGTTCATGGTCCTTTCGTACTAATAAACTAAATAGTGTTCTAAAGATAGAAACTAACCTGGCTTACGCCGGTCTGAACTCAGCTCATGTAGAGTTTTAACAGTTGAACAAACTGACTATAGAAAACTTCTGCATTTTCAAGGTACTCTAAGCCAACATCGAGGTGCCAAACCTTCCTATCAATATGGGCTCTCTAGGAAGATAAGCCTGTTATCCCCGAGGTAGTTTATTCTGAAGATCAATAAAATAGGGTCTTTAAAGAGAGAAACGTCTCTAAGAAATTAAGGGTGTTAAATTTAACCCTGGGTCGCCCCAACCAAAAGTAAATAAAGTAGAGAGAAACTTATATACTTAAAACTCTACGGGGTCTTCTTGTCTTTTAGAGTAATTCAGGTGTCTTCACCTGAAGCCTAATTTTTAATAATAAGATTGAAACAGTTATAGTCTCGTTTATCCATTCATACAAGCCTTCAATTAAAAGGCAAATGATTATGCTACCTTTGCACGGTCAGGATACCGCGGCCGTTGAAAAAAATCACTGGGCAGGATGAACTTCTAATTATTATTCTAGAAGCAATGTTTTTGGTAAACAGTCGAACTAAAAGTTTGCAGAGTTCGTTAAAAATATATAGTTAAATATAATAAGGGGGTTAGGTTTATTTAAAGAATTGAAGAATATATAGAAAGAATACTAATCTTAGCATTGTTTATAAAAATAAAAAGTTTATTTTTAGACTCTTCTGGGTTGACCATCAATAAATTAGGATTTTAGGAAGAAAATATTAGTACTAGAACGTAGAAATGAATAAATGGCTGATCTTAAGCCTTTATAAGAAATTGATCCTTTAGAGTAGTGATAGAAAGATAGTTTCCTAGCTTATCCTAGGAAAAATAATTTATCTAAAATTTTGAGGTATATAATAAGAAAGATAAAACTACTTAGATAGTAAAAGAAGAGAACCAGCTATTAGAAAACGCGGTAGGTATGTAGCCTCTATAATAAATTTTTATGAATCTGATGCCACAGAAACCATTGGGGTCTAAGCAAATTTATTATAGCTCGTTTTTCATTCGGGTAAAAGAAAAATATCTTTAAGCTTGCTAAGCCATTATGCAAAAGGTACTAGGGTTTAAATAGACTGTAGAAAATTTAAAGTTTAAAGCCTTGCGGGTGAGAGAGAATAGGGTTGGATCACATGTCGAATTAGAAAATGATTTAATTAGAAAAGAGTATTATTAAAAAATAATTCAAAGCAAATAAAAATTTATTATCTTCTCAGTGTAAAAGAGATGCATAAGAGATGCTCTGCTTCGATTAGGGGCAATTTCCATTACCCCTACTATGTTACGACTTATCCCCTTTTTCAAGGGGAGTGACGGGCGATTTGTGCACACTCTAGATTTCCATTGTTCAGAGTAAAATTATAAAATACCCTTACAATTAAGTCCATCTTCAACTCCTTTTTAAAAAGAGTATTCGCTGTCTTATTAGAGATTGTAACCCATAGAGCACTCATTCATTAGCTGCACTAGGACCTGACGTGAAGAGGATTAACTCGTTAGTTTACTAAAGTTCTTTTTAAAGGTAAACTGGCGACGGCAGTACACAAGCTGATTGTCAAGAAAGAGAAGGGTCAAGTGTGGATTATCATATTAAGTTACAGGTTCCCCTAAGTGGTTAGAGTACCGCCAAGTTCTTTGGGTTTTAAACATGAGTTCGTAGTGCCCAGGTTTGTGTTTACGGTTTAGAATAAAAGGGTATCTAATCCTTGTTTTGGTCTAAACTTTCGAAAATATGAATAGAGAGGAAGAAGGTAAAAAACTTAGCTGGATTGAACCCCAGAGTTAAAATAATTTTCCTCAAATTCAGCCCTAAATGAATTAAATAAAGCTTTCTGTATAACCGCGACTGCTGGCACAGATTTAGTCAGCTTGAAAATTTTAGACCCATTCTTGCTTGCGCAAAGATAAGATGAGGGTTAGACACTGCAGACGTGAGAAAACTGGAAAATAAAAAGAAGCCATTATTTTCGTGTAGAAAGTTTTAAATAAGTAGAAGACCTCACGGGTAAACGGAATATGCATGTGTAAAATTCTAAAATTGATTAATTGGGAAGTCAGAATCAAACTTATGATTAAGGAGATTAATCTCATTTTCGGGGTATGAGCCCACTAGCTTAAGGTTAGCTTACTTAATCTACTTTATTTGAAATTAATCAAACTTTTTGCTTGGAAGGCGAATGTACGGGGATACTCATAAAGTAAGGTTATTTAAGCCTTAGTATATAATACACTTTTAAATCTGCAATTTAATGTTGTTGTTCAACTATAAGGCCAAATTCAGGAAGAAATAAGGATAGGGGATGTAATGAGAAGAAAAATAGGTGCAGCATGAAATAGGACAATTGAGTTGAAGTGAGAGGATAGTGCTGAAATAGGATTAAGGAATTTAGGAGAGGAGCCGTGATTGACTGAGGTAAAGAGGAATAAAGAATAGGCGGCTGCCAGAAAACTACATAGACCGATAGGAAGTATGTATCAGGGAGAAGCTCAGATTGCTGATAGGATTAAAGAAATTTCTCCAAATAGATTGATTGAGGGAGGGGCTGCTATGTTAGAAATAGATAGAATAAATCATCATAGGGAGAGAGTAGGGCTAAGACTGAGCAGGCCTTTGGTTAAGAATATACTTCGAGTATGGGTTGATTCATAAGTCATGTTGGCCAGGGAGAATAAACAAGAAGAACATAAACCATGAGCAATTATCATGATCAAAGCGCCTTGTCATCCTCAAGTCGAGTTAAGGGAGATACCTAATACTACCAGGGCCATATGGCCTACTGAAGAATAAGCAATTAAGGACTTGATATCTGTTTGTCGGAGACAGATTATTCTAGTAATAAATGCTCCTCAAAGAGCAATTCTATTTCATATGGGTCTGCTGTTAAATATTAGATTGGGGTAAAATATGGATAGACGAATTAGTCCATAACCTCCTAATTTTAGAAGGATTCCAGCAAGGATTATTGAACCGGCAATTGGAGCTTCTACATGAGCTTTCGGAAGTCATAAGTGTACAATGTAAAGGGGTATTTTAACTATAAAGGCGCAAATTGTTATAAATCACCATAAGGATTCTAGTGAAGAGAGAGAAGGGAGAATAGAAAAAGTAGATGGGATGATTATAGACAGATGCCCATTATTGGAGTTCAGGATTATAAGACTTAAAAGGAGAGGAAGCCTAGCACAGATAGTGTATAATATTAGATATATCCCTGCTTGGAGCCGTTCTGGTTGATAACCTCAACCGAGGATCAGAAGGAGAGTTGGAATTAGCGAAGACTCGAATATAATGTAGAAATTTAAAAAATTAGAGACAGAGAATGAAATAATGAGGATGAGAGAAAGAGATAGGACATAGAAAATGAATAAGGGGTTATTATTTTTATTATAGAATACTGAATTTCTTGATATAATTATCAATGCTGAGATTCATAATGTCAAGGTAATAAGTGTAGAGGATATCTGGTCGTTTATAAAGAGGGGGCTTAAAGATGAATAGGATAAATCGGCAGAAAATAAGTTAGTTAAGGATAAAAAAGAAATGAATATAAGAGATATAATGGATATAGACCAGAAATTTTTAGATAGAAATGGAAGAAGGAGCAATAGAAGAGAAGGAAAAATTAGGTTTAACATGAGTTAAGAGAGGAGGAAGAGATAAGATCGTTACCAAAGGATCGAGTTATTTTGACAAGACAAGCTAGGCCTAAAGCCGCTTCGCATGCGCCGAAGGTGAGAATAATTATGGCCAAGAAAAGTTCAGGTATAGATGATGCTCTAGAATGAAGAATTGCAAGAATTATAAGGTTTAGAATTATGGCTTCTAAAGCAAGTAGAGTTATAAGAAGATGGTTCCGTTGGCTAATTATGGTAATGAGGGCAAGAAGAGTACAGATAGGGATAAGAGATGTAGGGATCAAAGTCATGAGCGTCTGGGGTAAATCCCTACCTTTGGTTTACAAGACCAACGCTGGGTTGTATCAGCTTCAGAAGCTTGGTCAAAAAGCAATTAGTAATAATCGATCTATAACTCCCAAAGTTATTATTTTGGTTAAACTACTTTTTGATTAAGTACCCTTGAGAATAAGGGATTTAAGGCGTGAAAAGACTTTGTAATAAATTATACTATACTTAAAATTGCCATTAGGTCAGAAAACCATCTAAGCCTTTTCAGAGCTGTGCTTTGGATATTTAAGCTATAAAGGCATATAAAATAGATAATAAAGATTAAAGAGAATAAAGAGAGTTGGGAAGTGATTATGTTTATTGAGTTGTTTAAGAGAGAGGAAGAAGAAGAGGAAATGTATGAAAAAGAGCCTTGACTACCAAAAAGTTCTAGTCAGCCATGATCAATAGATTTTAAGAATCAATGAGAAAAGTTTAGAGGTTGGTCAATTAAACCTTGGGAAGTTGTGGGTTGAAGGAATCATATTGATCTATTAAAAAAGTGAGATAAAGGAGTAAGAAGGTTGATTGAGATAGGTGTGACTGTTAAATAGTAAGCAATTACAGCTCCGAAAATTGTAATAAGAAGAGGTGATAATTTTAGAAAGGGAGGTAAGAAAGGTTCTTCTAGGGTGTTAAAAGCTAATCAATTGAGAGCAGATCCTGCTATAATAGCGCCGGTAGTCAGGAGTAATATAGGGGTAGTTATGAATGAATCGGTATCTTTGACATATTGAAATGGTAGAGAGTTAGATGAATTCCATACTACTGCTAAAATGAAGCGAATGGTGTATCTAGCGGTCAAGGCGGTAGCAAAGAGAAATAGAAAGAGAATAATAAAGTTTGATGGGTTGAATAGTGATATTTCAATGATTAGGTCTTTAGAATAAAATCCAGCTAAAAAAGGTGACCCACATAAAGCAAGATTTGCAATTAGTAGGCAAGAAATTGATAGAGGAGAAGAATAAATCAGATTTCCTATAAATCGTAGATCTTGGGAGTGGTGATGAAAATGAATTATAGACCCCGCAGTTAAGAATAGAAGGGCTTTAAATAGAGCGTGGGTAATCAGGTGAAAAAATGCAAGAGATGTTAGGTTTAAGCCTAAACTGGTTATTATAACTCCTAGCTGTGAAAGAGTTGATAAAGCAATAATTTTTTTTATATCACATTCTATAATTGCAGCTATACCTGCTATGAATATAGTGAGAGACGCGATGATTAATAAGGTTTTGTTAAAAAATGGAATAGAGGAAAAATAGTAATGAAATCGGAAAATTAGGAAAACCCCTGCGGTAACAAGAGTCGAGGAATGAACAAGAGCAGATACAGGAGTGGGGGCTGCTATAGCAGCGGGGAGTCAGCTAGAAAAGGGAATTTGAGCCGATTTAGTTATGGCTGCAACTATTATCAGAAGGGTAAATAAGGGCATATAGGGATCATTTCAAATATTAATAATTGATCAATGTCCTAAATTTAAAAGTAATGCAATCGAGAGAAGGATTATAACATCTCCTACTCGGTTTATTAAGGCTGTGATTATTCCCGCTGCTAAGGATTTGGGGTTCTGATAATAGATAACAAGAACAAATGAGACAATACCTAGGCCGTCTCATCCAAGAAGTAAGCAAATCAGTCTAGGGATAAAAATTAAGAGATTTATAGATATAACAAATAGAAGAACGAGGTTAGAGAATCGTTGGTTAAATTTATCCCCTTTTATATATGATGAGGCGAAGAATATAACGTTAGCGGAAATAAATAAAACAACTCTCGAAAATAGGCAGCCTCATGGGTCAAGAATAAGGGGCAGGGTGACAGAGGTAGAGTTTAACTTAAATATAGTTCAATTAATTAAAATAATCGAGCCTGAAGAAAATAAGTAAAGAGATATAAAAAGAGGAAAGGGGAGTAATGTTCAGAGAAGTTTTCTGGCGTTGATTGAGAAAGAAGGCATGGTTGAAAGTATAAGAGATACATCTCTGAAACCACAATTCAGCAATTTAAATTAATCTATATCAACAAGAAATGTGAGGGGGTAGCCTCAAAAAATCGGGCCGAAACCGAGGTGCACGAATTTGCTCATTTCTACGAAGAGGGGTGATCATCAGAATATAAAGATAGAAGAAGACAGAAAATGTAAGCTTGAATTAGACAAATTCCTATTTCAAAAATCGTGTACCCAAGTTGGATGAGAATTACTGAAGAAGAGGTGAAAATAGAGGTAAAGATTCTTGAAGAAGCTGCGATTCCTATTAACCCAAGAAGAATGTGTCCCGCTCTTATATTGGCAGCAATACGAAAGGATAATGTGATAAATCGTATACAAATACTTAAAGTTTCAGTAATAACGAGAAAGGGGTTTAATCAATCAGGTGCACCCCCAGGAAGAAGATGGGCAGTGAATGATTTGGGAGCGAAGATAATAGCTCTAATAATTAGTCTTATTCATAGAGGTAAGCCTAAGGAAAGAGTTAATAGTAGGTGTCTAGTTGATCTGAAGACGTAAGGAAGAAGACCTATTAAATTAAGGATAATTAATATTAGAAAGAGGGATGAAAGAATAGAAGGAAAACCTTTTAAGTGAAGCCCAAAGGTTCGCGATGCTTGAGCATTTATTATTTCAATAGGGAAGGTAGGTAACCAAGAAAATCGGGATGAGGTAGTTCATAAGGAAGCTTGAACTATGGAGAAAGAAAAAAAAGTTAATATTCAGAAAATAGATGGAGAAAATGAGGAATAGACAGAGCATGTGGCAGGATCGAAAGAAGAGAAGATATCAGCTATCATCAAGACATAACAAAATATAGTTATTGGAGGTTTTGAAGACCACTAGTTTATTTAACTTAATGTCTTTTTCATGTGGAATTAGGATTCCATGGGTTGAGCTTAAATCAACAGCATTTATCTGCCAACACGAAAATTTATGATAAATTTATCTCATAGGTTTCTTGAAAGGGGAATGGCGAAGAAGAGAATAAAGTAGAGCGCTGTGAAAATTTGGCCTAAAAGCTCATAAGGGTCCTCCACAGGGCATCCACCAATTCATGTTAAAAGGACTGCGTTAGCACTGAAGGCTCAAAATATAAATTGGGTGAGCGGGTAGTATAAATTCCCCCGAAGTTTTTGAGTATAGATTAGTGGGACGAGGAAAAAAATTAAGAGAGCTGAAAATATAGCAATAACTCCTCCGAGTTTGTTAGGAATAGAGCGAAGAATAGCGTAAGCTCATAGAAAGTATCATTCTGGTTTAATATGAATAGGGGTTACTAAAGGGTTAGCAGGTAGAAAATTTTCTGGGTCTCCTAATAAATTGGGGGAGAACAAAGCGATAGCGGTCAAAGACATTAAGAGAAGGACAAAGCCTATGGAATCCTTAGTTGAGTAGTAGATATGAAATGGAACTTTATCAGAATTAGAGGATAGCCCTAAGGGGTTGTTTGAACCTGTTTGGTGAAGAAATAAAAGGTGGAGAACAGAAACGCCAGCAATAAGAAAAGGAATTAGGAAATGAAGGGCAAAAAAACGATTTAGGGTAGCGTTATCGACTGCAAACCCTCCTCATAATCATTCTACTAAAGATTTACCAATATAAGGAATAGCAGAGAAAAGGTTAGTGATGACGGTAGCACCTCAAAACCTTATTTGGCCTCAAGGGAGAACATACCCTATAAATGCTGTGGCTATAACTATAATTAGAAGGATAACACCTAAATTTCAAGTTTCTATATTAATATAGGATCCGTAGTAAAATCCACGACCTACATGAAGATAAAGGCAAATAAAGAACCATGACCCTCCATTTGCATGGAGATTTCGGAGAAGCCACCCAAAATTTACGTCTCGAGTAATGTGGGCAACCGAAGAAAAGGCTAGGTCAATATGAGGCGAATAATGTATAGCGAGGAATAATCCGGTTACAATTTGAATAACAAGACAAAGGCCAAGAAGAGAACCAAAGTTTCATCAAATGGATAGATTGTTTGGGGCGGGAAGATCAATTAATGATCCATTAACAATTTTTAAGGCAGGGTGAGATTTTCGAATTGGTCTAAGCATAGTGGAATGGACGAAGAGGGCCTTTATTAATATTGGCGACTTTAACTACAGCGACTAGCACAAAAAATAGAATTGAGGCTAAAAGAAGAAGAATATTTGAATTCATAGGGATATAGAGAATGGTGATGGATTGGGAAAAATCAGAGATATTATTAGAAATTAGGTTAGGCCCGGTTAGTTTTAAAAAAAATGATAGGGATGATACAGAGATGAATGAAATAAAAGAAAAAACAAGCATCGAGAATAAACCTAAAGGTTGATTTGGTGTGAGGGCTGCAAAATAAGCAAATATAACTAATATCCCCCCAATATAAATAAGAAAGATGATGAATGCAAATCAAGAGTTAAAGATTACACCGACAAAAAAAGCGGCTGAGAGAGCAATAAGGAGGACTCAAAGACCTATAGATAGTGGAGAGGAAGCAAGAATAAGTGATAAAGATATAGAAATAAAGATTGATCTAGAGATAAATAGAAGCATTTGAAAAGAAAGGAGTCGAACCTGTTCTTCAGGGATCAAAAACCTGAGTGCACCGTACACCACTAATCAATAAGAAAATTAAGATCCTCATCAATAAATACAAATGTATAAGAAAATTCATACTACATCAACGAAGTGTCAGTATCAAGCAGCTGCTTCAAATCCAAAATGGTGGCCTGTAGAAAATTGATGAAGAGAGGTACGAATTAGACAAACAATGAGAAAAGTAGAGCCAATTAAAACATGGAGCCCATGGAATCCTGTAGCAACAAAAAATGTTGAACCGTAAACACTATCTGCGATCGTAAAGGGAGCTTCTCAGTATTCTGCGGCTTGAAGGAAAGTGAAATAGATTCCTAGGATAACAGTGCAGATCAAAGCTTGAATAGCTTCTGGACGAGTTCCTTCTATCAAGGCGTGATGGGCTCAAGTTACAGTAACACCAGACGCTAAGAGGACTGCTGTGTTTAAAAGGGGGATAGCAAAGGGGTTTAAAGGGTAAATTCCTGTTGGGGGTCAGGAGCAACCTAATTCTGGAGTAGGAGCTAGACTTCTATGGAAAAAGGCTCAAAAAAAAGCAAAAAAGAATAGGACTTCAGAGGCAATAAATAAAATTATTCCCCAACGAAGGCCTTTAGTGACTATCGAGGTATGGAACCCTATGTAGGTCCCTTCACGAATTACATCTCGTCATCACTGAAGCATAGTTATGAGAACAATAATAAGGCCTAGAGTTATACAAGTTAAACTATATCCGTGAAATCATATAGCGGTACCAGATGTTATAAGGAGAGCACCAATTGAACCAGTTAAGGGTCAAGGTCTAAATTCAACTAAATGGAAAGGTTGTCGGATCATAATAACAAGAGGGGAGAACCCGTGGGAAGAGCTACAATCTTCTGCCTCAAACTCGGCCATCTTGCTATCAGTTTCATGGGTTAGAGTAGGTATAATTTAAAGAGGAACTAATTTTCGGGAATGAAATAGATTGAGATCATCATAGAATTGAAGTGAAAAGAGCTAGAAGTAATCAGAAAATGAAGGGGGAAAGGATTCAATTGAGGGGACTCAGATGGGGCATGAGAAATTCACTTTAAGAAAAGTAATTTAGGCTTGACAAGCTTATGTTATAATTTAACTAGAATTTCGGTTAAGAAGAGAATTGTCTAATTCAGTTAGTGAAAGATGAAAAATCTACAGATTCTAAGACGATAGGCATAAAAGAATGGTTAGCACCACAAATTTCTGAACATTGGCCATAGAAAACCCCTGGTCGAGAGATGTATACTCCAAGTTGATTTAGGCGACCAGGAATAGCATCTGCTTTAACTCCTAAGCTAGGAACTGTTCAGGAGTGGATCACATCGGCAGCAGTCACTAAAATACGGATTTCTGTTTGCATAGGTAAAATAGCACGATTATCAACTTCAAGAAGTCGAAATTGACCTTCGGTTAAATCATCAGTAGGGGTTATATAGGAATCGAATTCAATATCTGAAAAGTCAGAATATTCATAACTTCAGTATCATTGGTGCCCAATGGTTTTGAGTGTAAAGGAGGGGTTAGTGATTTCGTCTATTAAATACAAGAGACGTAGTGAGGGTAAAGCTAAGAATAAGAGAATAATAGCTGGAAGAATTGTTCATACTGTCTCAATTTCTTGGGCTTCAAAAATGTTATTACAAATGAATTTATTGATAAAGAGAGAGATAATGGCGTATGCAACAATAGCAATAATCAAGGTGACTACGAGTATAGCGTGGTCATGAAAGGTAATTAATTGAAGTATAATGGGGGAAGCAGCGTCTTGAAAATTTAGTTGGCCTCATGCGGACATTTAAATGGGTTAATTAATAACAGTCTTCTAATTAACAGTTAGATGCCTCTATTTGGCTTCCATTTAAAAGAGCAGGACGAGTAATTAAACCTGTTTCCGGAAGGTTATGGAAGTCTAAAGGAAGGTTATCTTGTCATTCAAGGAAAGTGGGCTGATGGGAAGAAGTGATTACGGGACGTTGAGAAATAAAAGCTTCTCAAAGAATGAAAATAAAAAATAATAAAGCAACAAATCTAATTATTGACCCAATAGATGAAATTACATTTCATTTAGTAAATGCATCTGGGTAATCAGAATATCGACGAGGTATTCCAGCTAAGCCTAGAAAGTGTTGAGGAAAAAAGGTAAGGTTTACACCAATAAATATTAAGTAAAAATGGGCTTTAGTTCAACGAGCGTGAAGAGTCACACCAGAAAATAAAGGGAACCAATGTGTGAAGCCGGCAAAGATAGCGAAAACAGCTCCTATAGAAAGGACATAGTGAAAGTGAGCAACTACATAATATGTGTCGTGAAGAACAATATCTAGAGAAGAGTTAGAAAGGACGATACCAGTTAAGCCACCTGTAGTAAAAAGAAAAATAAAGCCAATAGCTCATAATATAGGGGCTTCATATTTAATTTGGGAACCGTAGATAGTGGCTAGCCATCTAAATACTTTAATACCAGTAGGAACAGCAATAATTATAGTTGCTGCTGTGAAATAAGCGCGGGTGTCAACGTCTATACCTACAGTGAATATGTGGTGAGCTCATACAATAAATCCAAGGACTCCAATTCCTAGTATAGCATAAATTATACCAAGAGTACCAAATGGTTCAAGTTTGCAAGAGTAGTGAGTTACAACGTGAGAGATGATTCCGAAACCAGGAAGAATGAGAATATAGACTTCAGGGTGACCAAAGAATCAAAATAAGTGTTGGTATAGTACTGGGTCCCCTCCACCTGCTGGGTCGAAAAAAGCGGTGTTCAAATTACGATCAGTAAGAAGCATGGTAATAGCCCCAGCTAAAACAGGTAAAGAGAGAAGAAGAAGAATAGCTGTGATTTTAGCTGCTCAGACAAAAAGTGGGACACGCTCTAAGCGAAGGCCTTTGTAGCGTATATTAATAACAGTTGTAATAAAATTTAGAGCGCCTAGAATAGAGGAAACCCCTGCAATGTGAAGGGAAAAAATGGCTAGATCAACTGAAGGTCCAGCATGGGCAATATTTCTAGCTAGAGGCGGGTAGACCGTTCATCCTGTTCCTACACCTTTTTCAACTGCACTAGATGAAAGAAGCAGAATTAGAGAGGGGGGTAATAGTCAAAATCTTATATTGTTTAGACGAGGAAAAGCCATATCAGGAGCCCCTAGTATAAGAGGAATTAGTCAATTACCAAATCCTCCTACTAATACTGGCATTACTAGGAAGAAAATTATTAAGAAAGCATGGGCAGTAACAATGGTGTTATAAAGTTGGTCTCTACCTAAGAGAGATCCTGGTTGGCCAAGTTCGGCACGAATTAATATTCTTATAGAAGTGCCTAATAAACCTGATCAAGTTCCAAAAATAAAATAAAGGGTACCGATATCTTTGTGGTTGGTAGAAAAAAGTCATCGCAT